TATTTAGAAGAATCGGATTTTCGACGAGACATAATAGTCAGTTCAATGGCATCTAAAAGGCGTAAAACTGTTATTTATAAAGTCAGTCGAAATGTACAGTCCCCCACCTTTTTGGAGCAAAAAGCGAAATTCCCTTCTTTTTATAAAGATTTTCAAAACCGGCTATTGAAAATGAAAAGGAAAGAAGCTGACACAAAAGAGGAATACGAAATAGAGGATTTTGAAATAATAGAAAAAGCACTTATCCTACAAAGCACAGGCTGGTTTTTAGAAAACGGTCAACAAATAAGAGTTTTTCTCGTAGTAACCAAATCAATTCTGAGAAAATATATAATATTGCCATCATTGATAATAGTTAAAAATATTGGTCGTATACTATTATTTCAATGTCCTGAATGGTCTGAAGATTTCGGGGACTGGCGGAAAGAAATGTATGTTCTTTGTACTTATAATGGGATTCCCTTTTTCGAACATGGAGTTTTTGATTTCAAAGGGGGAGCGCCTAAATTCAAAAGGGAGTTTCTTCAAAGCGTTTCTTACTTTTTTTCTAACTATTTTCTAGAAAATTTTCATATAAAGATCCTATTTCCTTTTCATCTGAAACCTTGGCATAAACCTAAACTACGAAAAAGAGCTAACTATCCACTGAAAAATCAAGAAAAAAAAACTGAGTTTTGGTTTGTAAGCTCCTATGGAATAAAAATGGAACTTCGTGTTGGTTCTACGCGAAAACAACTTTCATTTTTTAAACCTATTTTTAAAGCACTCAAAAAAAAACTTATAAAATTAAAAAATAAATTGAAAACTAAGTGTTTTAGAGTTCTAATAAATTTAAAAAAAAAAAGAAACTTTTTTCTAAATCTTTCATATGAATTGAGTAAAAACAAAAAAGAAAAAAATTTAATAATAAAAAAGACCAAAATAGATGAATCATATATTAATATTCACTCTACAAATTACATAGCTTGTTTAGTGACAAAAACCAAAATACAACAGCTAACTGATATAATAAACAGAATCATAAACCAATTACAAAAAATTTCAAAAGACAACAAAAAAGAATTTAGAAATCTACATTTAAATATTCGTTCGAACAAAATAAGTTATGATAATAAAAGATTGGGATCACCAAAAACTATTTTACAACTATTAAAAAAAAATGTTCAACAAATTCGCAAAATCTATTTTGTTATAAACCTGTTGGTTGAAAAGGTACATCTAAAAATATTTTTATATATGAATCATTTTTTTAGAAAAAATGGACTTTTTTTTTTTTATTTTTTTGAAGCAACAAAAAAAAAATTGAATAAATATAGTTCCTATAATAACTATATTTACAATAATAAAACAAATAACGAAAAAATGGCTAAAACAAAAAAAAATGGAGATAAGCTTATTTTCCTTATAAAAAGAAAAGAGTCACTTTCGAATATTAGTAATAATCAATTAAATACTTTGCATGACTCATTTTTTTTGTCACAAGACTATGTCCTTTATAAATTATCACAAATTTGGGTTTTGAATGTTTTTAATTTATATAAGTTACGATTAAAATCTGTCTTTCAATCTAATGTAACATCCTTTTTTCTTAAAAATGAAATAAAGAATTTTTTTTTTGGAACACGGAAACTATTCCATTACAAATTAAGGCATAAGAAACTCCGCAATTTTCGAATAATTCATCAATGGAAAAATTGGTTCAAGGTTTATTCTAAATCTAAGTTCGTACCACACGAGAGTAGAAATAGAAGAAATCGCCACCCTCTAGTTCAAAATAAACATTTAAATAAATCTTTTTCATATGAAAAAGATCGATTCCCTAATTTTGAAAACCAAAAAAATGTTAAAAAACAAGACAGATACGATCTATTCTCATATAATTTTATTAAATCGGAAGATAAGAAGAATTCCCCTATTTCTGGATTATCTTTACAAGTAAATCATAACCAATATATTTTTTATAATTACGACGAAAAAAAACGTCAATTTGTTAATATGCTATTAGGTATGGCGGTAAATAATTACCTATTAGAAGAATATATTTTAGATATAAAGAAATATCTGAATAGAAAATTTTTTGATTGGATACTTCTAAAGTTTTTTTTTAGAAAAAAAAGAAATATTGGAACCTGTACCACTAGTTATAACTATCCTAGGAAAACTTATCTTGGATTTAATTATGTTCACATTAATTGTGACCTATTTCATTTTTTTAATGAAAAAAGGAATCATTTTGAAACTCGAATTTGTTTTTTTACCGTCTTTGATCAAATTAAAGAGATTAACCCATCAAAAAAAAATCAATTTGATTGGATGAGACTCAATTATGAAGAAATGATGAATTTACCTATAGTTAATTTCGAACTTTGGTTTTTTCCAGACTTTTTCCGAATTTCTAATTCGTCTCAAATTAAACCATGGAACATACCAATCCAGTTGCTTCTTTTAAATTTGACTAGAAATAGACAAAGATACACATACCGCTGGGTCAGCCACTTTTTTTTCTCACCATTGAGTTTCTTACTCACAAGGGATTTGCTTTGTCAATTGAGATGGAGTTTTTCTTTCAATTCAAAAAATTCAAAAACAATCACTATCCTTAAAAAATTTTGGCATGAGGGGAACCGTCTGATGGACTCAAAGGAAATTGCTATAGACCCTAGGCAAACCTGGGAATTTATTATACACCTTAAAAAAGTGAGGTTGTTAGAAAGTCATACTATTAATTTAATTCAAAGTCTTTTGCTTAAAAGGGGAATACTCTTTATCGAACCCTTTTGTCTGTCTATAAAAAAGACAGGACAATTTATTATGCATGAAACTATAAGTATTTCGGTAGTTCAGAATAGCAACTACACGATTAATCAAAGGGACCAAAAAAAAAGACATGTTGATAATAAAAATTCTGATAAATTTATGCCAAAGCATCAAAAGACGGCAGAAAATAGAGCTAAAAACCATTATTATTTGTTTGTTCCTGAAAGTATTTTATCCCCTAGACGTCGTAGAGAATTGAGAAGTCTAATATCTTTCTATTCTATGAATCGAAGTGGTATGCCTCTAAATATAACATTTTATAATGCAACTAGTCCAGTTTTGAATAAAATAAAAAGAGCTAACAATAGTCAATTAAAAAACAATAGTCAATTAAAATCTTTTCTTTGGCCCAGTTATCGATTAGAAAATTTTGCTTGTCTAAATCGCTATTGGTTTGATACCAATAATGGCAGTCGCTTCAGTATGCTACGGATCCGGATGTATCCACAATTTGAAAATAAATTGAATGTGTACTGAAAAAAGGTAAATACGGATTGACTTTTTTTACGTACTACTTTTTGTATACTGTATTTTGGATATTTGATAATTTTGAATCAAATTAAAATTTTTGCAGTGTGTATACCAAATACAAAAAGGATCAGCACTTTTTTTATTGATAAAAAAATATGTCTAGTGAAAAGGGCCAGTAGGGGAGGTTTCATTTTATGGTAAAAAAGTCATTTATCTCAGTTATTTCGCACGAAGAAAACACCGGGTCTGTTGCATTTCAAATACTAAGATTCACTAATAGGATACGAAAACTTTCGTCACATTTGGAATTGCACAGAAAAGATTTTTTATCTCAGAGAGGTCTCCGGAAAATTTTGGGAAAACGCCAAAAGGTGCTGTTTTATTTGTCAAAGAAAAACGGACTACGTTATAAACAATTAATTAATCAATTAGATATTCGCGAATCAAAAACGCGTTAATTTCAGTTTGAAGTCAAAGGGCGCTTTGAATTATTTGATTTAGGAGATCTTGAATTTTAATGAACTTATTTTTACTTTCAGTAATTCATGAAAAAATGAATCGAGTAAAAAACTATGAATCTACCAGCTACAAGAAATGACCTCATGATAGTAAATATGGGACCCCACCACCCATCAATGCATGGCGTTCTTCGACTCATCGTTACTCTCGATGGCGAAAATGTTATTGATTGTGAACCAATATTAGGCTATTTACACCGAGGAATGGAAAAAATTGCGGAAAACCGAACAATTATACAATATTTGCCTTATGTAACGCGGTGGGATTATTTAGCCACTATGTTCACAGAAGCTATAACCGTAAATGGACCGGAATTGCTTGGAAATATCCAAGTACCTAAAAGAGCCAGTTATATCCGAATAATTATGTTGGAGTTGAGTCGTATAGCTTCGCATCTCTTATGGCTCGGACCTTTTATGGCAGATATTGGGGCACAGACTCCTTTCTTCTATATTTTCAGAGAAAGAGAATTAGTTTATGATCTATTTGAAGCTGCCACTGGTATGAGAATGATGCATAATTTTTTTCGTATTGGAGGAGTAGCGACCGATTTAACCTATGGCTGGATAGATAAATGTTTAGATTTTTGCAATTATTTTTTAACAAGAGTTACTGAATATCAAAAACTTATTACACGAAATCCTATTTTTTTAGAACGAGTTGAGGGGATAGGCATTATTGGAAGCGAGGAAGTAATAAATTGGGGTTTATCAGGACCAATACTCCGAGCTTCTGGAAAACAATGGGATCTACGTAAAGTGGATCATTATGAGCGTTACGACGAATTTGATTGGGAAGTACAGTGGCAAAAAGAAGGAGATTCATTAGCTCGGTATCTAGTTCGAATTGGTGAAATGACAGAATCCATAAAAATTATTCAACAGGCTCTAGAAGGAATTCCGGGGGGGCCATATGAAAATTTAGAAATCCGATACTTTGCTAGAGAAAAAAATCCAGAATGGAATGACTTTGACTATCGATTTATTGGCAAAAAACCTTCTCCTACATTTGAATTGCCGAAACAAGAACTCTATGTGAGAGTTGAAGCCCCAAAGGGAGAATTGGGAATTTTTCTGATAGGGGATCAGTGTGGTTTTCCTTGGAGGTTTAAAATTCGCCCGCCCGGTTTTATCAATTTGCAAATTCTTCCTCAGTTAGTTAAAAGAATGAAATTGGCTGATATTATGACAATACTAGGTAGCATAGATATCATTATGGGAGAAGTTGATCGTTAAAATGATAATTGATAGAATAGAAGTACAAGATATCAATTCCTTTTCTAGATTTTTTTTTTCCAACAGGCTTGTGGAATTATATGGATACTTATTCCTATTTTTACTCCTGTATTGGGAATCACAACGGGTGTACTAGTAATTGTATGGTTAGAACGAGAAATATCCGCAGGGATACAACAACGTATTGGACCTGAATACGCTGGACCTTTAGGAGTTCTTCAAGCTTTAGCTGATGGGGCAAAATTACTTTTCAAAGAAAACCTCTTTCCATCGAGAGGCGATACTCGTTTATTCAGTATCGGACCTTCCATAGCGGTCATATCCATTTTAGTGAGCTATTTGGTAGTTCCTTTTGGTTCTCGGCTTGTTTTATTGGATCTCAATCTTGGTGTTTTTTTATGGATTGCCGTTTCAAGTATTGCTCCCATTGGCCTTCTTATGTCAGGATACGGATCAAATAATAAATATTCTTTTTTAGGTGGTCTACGAGCTGCTGCTCAATCGATTAGTTATGAAATACCCTTAACTTTATGTGTCTTATCAATATCTCTACGTGTGTTTCGTTAAGACATAAAAAGTTCTCCTATTATTCCTTTATGATAAAACGGAGTTGAGGAAATCTCTTCATTTTTTTTGAAGTATTTGGCTGAATGAACTAAATCCGAGAGTTATATGAGTGAAAGAAAACAGCTTATTTATGATTTATAAACAGGTCGTAAAAAAATTAAGTCTCATTTTCGATGTCTAAGTCTTAGAGAGTTAAATGGAAATAAACAGAAACAAACGAAAGCCTTTGCCCCAAGATTCGGTAATGAGTTATCCTGACTTGACACGGGCTAAAACGAAAAACTACATCATATTCAGTTTTCACTACGGTTTGAATGTATTATCATACATACTACCCTTTAACGTAATGGATGCTTGAACAAAAACGAGTGGATGAGTAGAAACACTAAGATACACAACGGATATGTAATGTAGATTCTATATTTCTGCATTAATGTACAAAGAATATTAATTGGGGCTTTAAATTAGTAGAAATCATCAGGCAGTACTCTCCACAATTCCGATCCAGAGTATGCTCCTATCCATCGATTAAAAAAATGACTATTGGAAACGAAATAATCCTTTACTTTACTTTTTTTTGTAACTCGATTTTTCGCAGAAACAGAAAGAAGACTAGAAACGACAACAAAACGAGAAAGAAATGCAATTTAAAGTATAAAAAAAAAAGAAAAACTATCTTTTTTTTATTCTTTCTTGAGACTTTTTTTGTTTCTATATATATATAGAATTCATATCATAATTCATGAAGTATGATATGACTTCTTTTCGTATGTAAAAGGGAAGATCTTTAGAATGAGTATTCTATTGAAGAATTAAGTTATTACTCAACAAAGAAAAATTCAAATGATTTTTGAAATCATTAAATCAAAGGATGAGATCAATTCAGAAGTACTTTAATTTTTATTAATTCAAATTAATTTAATAATATATATTATTATTAAAGCAGAACAAACAGAATTAAATTGGTCTAATTCGGGATCGTACAATAAATTTTAATCCTATTCATCTTATAAAGATATTCAGATAAAATAATACTGATCAGATCCTTATATTTATTTAAGGTCCTCAAGGAGCCGTATGAAATGAAAATCTCATGTACGGTTCTGGAATAGCGATGGAAACTGTGATGCTATCACCGACTATGATTATCTAATAGTTCAAGTACAGTTGATATAGTTGAGGCACAATCAAAATATGGTTTTTTGGGCTGGAATTTGTGGCGTCAACCTATAGGATTTATTATTTTTATCATTTCTTCCCTAGCAGAATGTGAAAGATTACCTTTTGATTTACCCGAAGCAGAAGAAGAATTAATTGCTGGTTATCAAACCGAATATTCAGGTATAAAATTTGGTTTATTTTACGTTGCTTCCTATTTAAACCTATTAGTTTCTTCATTATTTGTAACTGTTCTTTATTTGGGCGGTTGGAATATCTCTATTCCATACATATTTGTTTCTTCTTTTTTTGAAATAAAGAAATCATACGGTGGTTTTGAATCGACAATTGATATGTTTATTACATTAGCTAAAACTTATTTGTTCTTGTTCATTCCTATCACAACAAGATGGACTTTACCTAGGATAAGAATGGATCAACTATTGAGTCTTGGCTGGAAATTTCTTTTACCTATTTCTCTTGGTAATCTATTATTAACAACTTCTTCTCAACTATTTTCACTCTAAAAGAATATTATATCCTTTAATTCTCAACTTGTAGCAAACAAGATAAATAAACAAAAATAAAATTCTTTATATATATTCATGATATGTTCCCTATGGTAACTGGGTTCAGGAATTATGGTCAACAAACAGTACGAGCTGCGAGGTACATTGGTCAAAGTATCATGATTACCTTATCCCACGTAAATCGTTTCCCCATAACTATTCAGTATCCTTATGAAAAAGTAATCACCGCGGAACGTTTCCGCGGCCGAATCCATTTTGAATTTGATAAATGTATTGCTTGTGAAGTATGTGTTCGTGTATGCCCTATAGATCTACCTATCGTTGATTGGAAATTGGAAACGGATATTCGCAAGAAACGCTTATTTAATTACAGTATTGATTTCGGAATATGTATATTTTGTGGTAACTGTGTTGAGTATTGTCCAACAAACTGTTTAGCAATGACGGAAGAATATGAACTTTCTACTTATGATCGTCACGAATTGAATTATAATCAAATAGCCCTGGGTCGGTTACCTATAGTAGTAATTGACGATTATACAATTCGAACCATTTTGAATTCGACTCAAATAAAAAATCAGTAAATACTTCATTAAATAAAAATTTGGCCAATAAAAGTACCCACATTAATTCACACCCCCCGAGGAATTAATCCAAGTCAATTTGTTTTTGAATCATCAAATCAACCTTTTTTTTTTCTAGTCTGGTTTCAATAAGGTCATGAAAATTTTATTTATTTATTTATCTATTAGCCTGCATATAATGGATTTGCATGGACCCATACATGATTTTATTTTCGTCTTTCTGGGATTAGGTCTTATCTTAGGAGGTATAGGAGTAGTATTATTTACAAACCCAATTTATTCTGCCTTTTCATTGGGATTAGTTCTTGTTTCTATATCCCTATTATATATTCTATCAAATTCATATTTTGTAGCTGCTGCACAACTCCTTATTTATGTGGGAGCTATAAATGTTTTAATCATATTTGCTGTAATGTTTATGAATGGTTCAGGATATTACAAAGATTTTAATCTTTGGACTGTCGGGAATGGGGTTACTTTGTTGGTTTGTACAAGCATGTTTGGTTTACTAATCACGACTATTACAGATACGTCATGGTATGGGATTATTTGGACTACAAGATCAAACCAGATTATAGAACAAGATTTGATAAGTAATAGTCAACAGATTGGAATTCATTTATCAACAGAGTTTTTTCTTCCCTTTGAATTTATCTCGATAATTCTTTTAGTTGGTTTGATAGGTGCAATTTCCGTGGCGCGGCAATAATAATAAATTTATCAACTTATCCATAGCAATCCAAATAAAACTTCACTCTGTGTTATCGCTTTTATTTCCAGAATTTGAAATGGGTTGTGTTATGCCTAAAATATAAATTTTTTTATTCGACTTATTTACAATATATTTATTTGTTCCATACTTTGTTTTTAGATTATCGTCAATTGAACGCGTTGCCTTGTTATTCATGTTATATTGAAATGAATCGAAATTTATAAGGAGTTGGTCAATGATGCTCGAACATGTACTTGTTTTGAGTGCCTACTTATTTTGTATTGGTATCTATGGATTGATCACCAGCCGAAATATGGTTAGAACTCTTATGTGTCTTGAACTTATACTGAATGCGGTTAATATAAATTTAGTAACATTTTCGGATTTTTTTGACAGTCGCCAATTAAAAGGAAATATTTTCTCCATTTTTGTTATGGCCATTGCAGCCGCTGAAGCAGCTATTGGACCAGCTATTGTTTCGTCAATTTATCGTAACAAAAAATCAACTCGTATCAATCAATCGAATTTGTTGAATAAGTAGTATGAATTATAATGTAGTATTAAGCAAACAAATTAGAATATTCATAAATTCGACTCAGTGTGTATTATACAGGATGTATGATCATATTTGCGAAAATATAAGAAATCAAAGTATCTTGGTTTTATCCCATGAATCAATCCGTAAGTAGATTGATTAGAAAAATTCTGCTAACTCTAAATCATTAATTCATCTCGTATCTAAATATCTGATTGATTGACAAGTTTACTAGATCGAAAAATTATTATTTTATATAAGGATGGATATACCCAATGTCACATTCCGTAAAGATTTATGATACGTGTATAGGGTGTACCCAATGTGTCCGAGCTTGCCCCACAGATGTATTAGAAATGATACCTTGGGACGGTTGTAAAGCTAAGCAAATAGCTTCTGCTCCAAGAACAGAGGATTGTGTGGGTTGTAAAAGATGTGAATCCGCCTGTCCAACAGATTTCTTGAGTATTCGGGTTTATTTGTGGCATGAAACAACTCGAAGTATGGGTCTAGCTTATTGATACGTTCCAAAAAACCCGACTTGAATACGACTCCATTTTCTTTTTTTACCTTTACCGACAAAAGTGCGTACTCAAAAAAATATATATTTTTTTGAGTACGCGCTTTTCGGGTCCAAGTGTATCTTGTTTTTACTACGAATTATTTTCCTTGGTTAACGATAGTTGTAGCTTTGCCAATATTTGCGGGTTCCTTAATTTTCTTTTTTCCTCATAGAGGAAATAAAGTAATTAGGTGGTATACCATTTGTATATGTATAATAGAACTCCTTCTAACAACCTATGCATTCGGATATCATTTCCAATTGGACGAGCCATTAATCCAACTGACAGACGATTATAAATGGATCCATTTTTTTGATTTTTCCTGGAGATTGGGAATAGATGGAATTTCTATAGGACCCGTTTTGTTGACTGGGTTTATCACTACTTTATCTACTTTAGCGGCTCGGCCGGTTACTCGCGAGTCCCGATTATTCCATTTTCTGCTGTTAGCAATGTATAGCGGTCAAATAGGACCATTTTCTTCTCAAGACATTTTACTTTTTTTCATCATGTGGGAATTAGAATTAATTCCGGTTTATCTACTAGTATCTATGTGGGGAGGAAAGAAACGGTTGTATTCAGCGACAAAATTTATTTTGTACACTGGAGGAAGTTCCGCCTTTTTATTAATGGCAATTCTAGGTATTTGTTTAGCTGGTTCTAATGAACCTACATTAAATTTTGAAACATCAGCTAATCAATCATATCCTGTAGAACTCGAAATTCTCTTCTATATTGGATTTTTTATTGCTTTTGCTGTTAAATCGCCGATTATACCTTTCCATACTTGGTTACCAGACACTCACGGAGAGGCACATTACAGTACTTGTATGCTTCTAGCCGGACTCTTATTAAAAATGGGAGCTTATGGATTGGTTCGGATAAATATGGAATTATTACCCCGTGCCCATTCTGTATTTTCTCCTTGCTTGCTGATAGTTGGCACAATTCAAATAATCTATGCAGCTTCAACATCTCCTGCTCAACGTAATTTAAAGAAAAGAATAGCTTATTCTTCCGTATCACATATGGGTTTCATAATTATAGGACTTGGTTCTATAAGCGATACCGGACTCAATGGGTCCATTTTACAAATAATCTCTCATGGATTGATTGGCGCTGCACTTTTTTTCTTGGCAGGAACGAGTTATGATCGAATACGTTTCGTTTATCTCGATGAAATGGGTGGAATGGCTATCACAATTCCAAAAATATTTACGACTTTCAGTATCTTAGCAATGGCCTCTCTTGCATTACCGGGCATGAGCGGTTTTGTTGCAGAATTGATAGTATTTTTTGGAATACTTACTAGCAAAAAATATCTTTTAATACCCAAAATCCTAATTACTTGCGGAATGGGAATTGGAATAATATTAACTCCTATTTATTCATTATCTACGTTACGCCAAATGTTCTATGGATACAAGCTTTCTAATGCCCAAAACTCTTATTTTGTTGATTCTGGGCCGCGAGAATTGTTTCTTTCGATTTCTATTCTTTTACCCATAATCTCTATTGGTATTTATCCAGATTTCGTTTTCTCACTATCAGTTGATAAAGTCGAAACTCTTCTATCTAATTTTTTTTATTCATAGTTTTTGTGAGTAAACTAAAAAAAGATTATAATTTTTAAAATTGTTTGTTGAACAATGAAAACTACGTACTTTATTTTCTCTGAGTTTTAGTAAAATAAATTAGAATTAGATTCTAACCAGGTATGTAATCCATCGAGAACCTTTTGTTTTGATTTTTTTTTTCATTTCTATTATTCGATTCAAAAGGTTCTCGATGGATTACACGAAGTTTTCTTATATACATTTATACTGTCCTAATGTTTATTTTGTATTTTTCACGTCCTTTTTTCAATTCAATTAGAAATTAATGTAAATGAACCATAACTATGTAACCCTATTCCGAATAAATTAACCCCAAAATAGCATATCCAAATTATAAGAAAGCCGATCGAGGCTATAATTGCAGAATTTACACTTTCAAAAATTTTATTTGTTCGAATATGTAAATAAATTGCAAATACGGTCCAAGTAATAAAAGCCCAAGTCTCCTTTGGATCCCAATTCCAATAGGATCCCCATGCTTCATTAGCCCATACTGCTCCTGAAAGAATACCCATTGTTAAAAATAAAAAACCTAGACTAATAAGACGAGAACTCCAAAGATCCAATTGTTGAATCACTCGAAACCTGTAATAATTACTAGAAAAAATAAAATAAGTGTTTATTAAAAGATTCTCTTTTTCTATTATATAGTCAATCGTGCCCAGCAAAAATGGCTCAGTTACTAAATTTTGGCTTTTACTAAAATATCTTATGAAATTTTTAAATGTAATTACTAGAAGAGCTAGTGATACTAATGATCCGCATAAAAGAGCTGCATAGCTCAATACCATCATACTTACGTGCATCATTAACCAATGGGATTGGAGAGCGGGTACTAAAATTTTAGTTTCATTCATTTCAGTTAAAAGACCTGAAGTAGCAAAACCTTGGGTAAAAATAGCACTTGGCGCGGTTATTGCGTTTAAATTGAAATAGGTTTTCATTTTTTTAAAATACGGAATAATATTAATACTGGAGAAACTCCATGAAAGAAAGATTAATGATTCATATAAATTAGTTAATGGTAAATGTTTCAAATAAATCCAACGAGTAACTAATAATCCTGTTATACAGGACAAAACAGCCATTATCCCCTTTTCCGACGAATCATATAGTTTTACGATTTCATCTACGAATAAGGTTAGCAAATGAATTGTAATTACAATTGAAACGAATGAAAAAGATATATGGGTAAATATATGCTCTAAAGTATAAAATATCATAAAAATTTGAAAATAAAAAAGCGGGGCGGATTTCTATATCCATTTCAATTATAGGATAATTCAATTGAACTTGGGAATTGAACTCAGTTTCAATTATAGGATAATTCAATTGAACTTGGGAATTGAACTCAGTATAGGATTAGGATTGACTCTTTTAGAAGATGCCATGCCGCCACTCGGACTCGAACCGAGATGCTCTAGCACTGCTTCCTAAGAGCAGCGTGTCTACCGATTTCACCATAGCGGCTTGTTCGAAATCATAATAACCCTTTTTTGTTCAATTGTCGAGAGTGAAGTAATCAATTCAATGCAATATATCGTTCTATATTTATTGATTGATCTTTCAGTGGAACCATAAGATCTAAAATTGGCGTATTCTTCCTATAATCTTTTAAAAAAGCAAAGAGTTTTTCGTTTTTTTTAATTAGGTAAATTTTCAAATTCGGGTATATTTAGTGATAGTTATTTAAATAAAGAAGTCTTTCGAAAGTTATAAAACACATTGAAATTAATTTGTTTAAACAATCTAATAGTGAATACAAATTTGATATCTATTCTTCTCGAAATTTAATTAGTATAAAAAATATATTTTTTATACAGTTAATATACTAACTACCATAGTTAGTCTATAAAATAGGCACAACAAAAGCTAAAACTTTTTATTATCGAATTGATGGGGATTTTTTTTCCCCATCATAAAAACCATAAAGGATACTCAAAATAAAGGTTAAATCTTCTTCTTGTGTTTCTTTTTTATTTCAAATAAAAAAAAGTATAGTATTTATAGTATTTTACGTTAATTTTAGTACACCCAAACCTTGGGTCAAAACAAAAAATAGGAGAATATCCATTTCTATTAACTTAATAACTTAATTATATAAATAAAATAATAATATTTTTGTATTAAAGTGTAATAAAATACAAAATTTTATAAAAAGTTTCTAACCTAGAATATAAAATAAAACTTCTAAAGAAATTGGAAATAATTTCCAATTAGAAATAAATTAGACTGACTACTTTTCGAATCAAAGCAACTCAGATTTTTTCAACCTTTTAGTTTTTATTTATTCCATAAAAAAAACTTTGTGAATTCCTTCTAGAAAGAGACTTACCCAATGAAAAAGCTTTCATTGCTGTCAAATATCCTTTCTTTTTCCAAAGATTTTTACGAATACGTTTTTTTGAGCTAGAAATACGTTTTTTTGGAACTGCCATTAAAAAAATATAAAACCTATTGAATAGTTGGATGTCAAAGACATTTAGTAGCTATTGTTCAAAACCCATTATTTTTGGATATTAATTATACGGCTATCTATTTTTTTTCTAGGTTATACTCCCCTTATAAAACTATGAATATAGAAAAATATAAATTTCGTAAATTAAAGTGCTAATACAATACTAGGAACAAAATAAAAAATACAAAAAAACCACTCTGTCCCCTTCTTTATATCTCTGTAAAGCGGTCAAATTTATTTTTGTCGTTATTAATACAGGTAATAAACATGTATTAATATAGATAATAAAACGGACTAAAATACATAAAAAAAAAGGTTCCAAAGTTTTAATAAACACCCCCTCCCCGTACCTTAGTAATTTGGAAATCCAATTCAAATTGAATTCCAGGCTCACACAAAGAGTACGTCTAATTTGAATATAATTTTAAAAAGCGCAACAGACCTGTACTTAATTTAATATCTATTAAAAAGTACAAAAGAAATCATTTTAGAAAAAGCATTTCTAAAAGCTATTTTATTAATCTTTAGAAAAATCATTTCTAAAAGCTATTTTATTAATCTTCGGAAAAGTAAAGTCTTGGATGTTATAGTTTGAAGAAACTAACCTTTAACGAAAAAAAGAAATGTCTTTTATTACAAAAAAAGACACTTAACCTAGTTCCAAAAACCAATTGGTTAATAATTTTTACTAAGCCAACTAAAAAAAAAAGCACTTTTCTGAAAAAAAAAATTCTAGTTTTGATATGATTCATATCAAATACTTGTTTTGGTATAATTTTTCCTCTTTGCTCTATAGATATAGAAATTTTTATAATAATACGCACAAATAATTAAGTTAAGATTCAAATTTCCATTTTCCTTTTTTTTTTTTTAATTTTACTAAAAGTACTATAGTTTGTTGTTTTTTTCAATAGTAATTTGTTAATATTATTTCAACAACGTAAATCTCTGGATTTTAAATATTTCAAAAAATTGAAAAATATTCAAACTCATTAAGTCTATAAAATTCTATATATATTTTTTTTTATTAACCGACCCCTTTCATTTCAAAAAAGCTAAGAACCGGTAAATCATAAACAATTTTTTATGATAAAAATATTTGATTTATTTTTATGCAATATACATATCAATATTCACGGATTATACCCTTTATTCTACTTCCAGTTCCTATATTAATCGGAGTAGCACTTTTACTTTTTCCTACGGCAACAAAAGATCTTCGTCGTATGTGGGTTTTTCTTAGTATTTTCTTATTAAGTCTAGCTATGATTTTTTCAACCTATCTGTTGATTCAAGAAAAAAATAACACTTCTATCTATCTATCTATATGGTCTTGGACTATCAATAATGACTTTTCTTTAGAATTTGGCTATTTAGTGGACCCCCTTACTTCTATTATGGTAATATTAATCACTACGGTTGGAATTTTGGTTCTTATTTATAGTGACAATTATATGTCTCATGATCAGGGATATTTGAGGTTTTTTGTTTATATGAGTTTTTTCAATACGTCAATGTTAGGATTAGTTACTAGTTCTAATCTGATACAAATTTATTTTTTTTGGGAATTGGTTGGAATGTGTTCTTATCTATTAATAGGTTTTTGGTTCACCCGGCCTACTGCAGCCAATGCTTGTCAAAAAGCCTTTGTGACTAATCGCGTTGGAGATTTTGGTTTATTATTAGGAATTTTAGGCTTTTATTGGATAACGGGTAGTTTAGAATTTCGGGATTTGTTTGAAGTTGTAAATAACTTGGTTTATAATAATGAAGTTAATTTTTTATTTGCTAGTTTGTGTGCCTGTCTATTATTTGCTGGTGCAATTGCCAAATCCGCTCAATTTCCGCTTCATGTATGGTTACCCGATGCTATGGAAGGGCCTACTCCTATTTCAGCTCTTATACATGCGGCTACTATGGTAGCCGCCGGAATTTTTCTTATCGCCCGGCTTCTCCCGCTTTTAATAGTTGTACCTTACATAATGAATCTAATAGCTTTGATAGGTATAATAACATTACTTTTAGGGACCACTTTAGCTCTTGCTCAAAAAGATATTAAGAGGGGTTTAGCTTATTCTACAATGTCTCAATTGGGATATATGATGTTCGCTCTAGGTATGGGTTCTTATCGAACTGCTTTGTTTCATTTGATTACTCATGCTTATTCCAAAGCTTTGTTGTTTTTAGGTTCCGGATCCATTATTCATTCAATGGAAACGATTGTTGGCTATTCTCCATATAAAAGCCAAAGTCTGGTTCTTATGGGAGGTTTAAGAAAACAGGCACCTATTACAAAAACTTCTTTTTTAGTAGGTACACTTTCCCTTTGTGGTATTCCACCTCTTGGATGTTTTTGGTCCAAAGATGAAATTCTTACTGATAGTTGGTTGTATTCGCCGATTTTTGCAATAATCGCCTGTTCTACTGCGGCATTAACCGCATTTTATATGTTTCGGATCTATTTACTTACTTTTGAGGGACATTTCAATGTTTATTTTCAAACTTACAGTGGAAAAAAGAAAAGATCGGTCTATTCAATCTCTTTATGGGGTAGGGAAGGGAAAAAGGGGGTTGAAAACAATTTTTCTTTGCTACTGTTATTAATAAGGAATAATGATAAAAGGATTCCTTTTTTTTTCAAACAAAAAAAGAGAGTTAATAGTAATGGAAGAAGTATGACGGTACCTTTTTTTACTATTCCTAATTTCGGTATTACGAATATTTTTGACTATCCTCATGAGTCGGACAATACTATGCTATTTCCTATGCTTATATTAGTTTTATTTACTTTGTTCATTGGAGTCATAGGAATTCCTTTTGTCAATCCAAAAGGACTGCAGCTGGATATATTATCCAAAGTGTTAACTCCGTCTATAAACCTTTTACCGCAAAATAAAAAAATATTTAGCAGCTGGGATTGGTATGAATTTATAACAAATGCAACTTTTTCAGTCAGTCTAGCCTCTTGCGGAATCTTGATAGCTTCTTTTTTATATAAGCCTGTTTATTCATCTTTAGAAAATTTCTATTTATTTAATTCATTTGTTAAAAGTATTTCTAACAAACTGAAATTTGTTGGTCAAATAATTCTCTATGGAGTCTATGCATGGGCGTCTAATCGTGGTTATTTTTATTTTTTTTATAAAGCCTTCTTAACTCACGTTATAAGATTTTTTGCTGAAGTATGTAATTTTTTTGATAGACGAATAATAGATGGAATTACAAATGGGTTCGGTATTGTGAGTTTTTTAGTAGGAGAAAGTTTGAAATATGTAGGGGGTGGTCGAATCTCTTCCTATCTCTTAGTATATCTATTTTCCATATTAATCTTTTTATTAATTTAATTTGCGGTGGAAATCTTTTTTTTCTTTAAATATTTTTAACTCGGTGAATCCCTCTTGTTCCTGTTTAGTCCCCCTCGTTTCTGAAGTTGTTTCTATTTCTAGATCTGTTTCTTCCTCGCTTTCTGAGGTTTCTCTCAGTTTCTCAGTAAGAATGGGTGAGTCTAAATAGTAGACACAGGTAATAAATAAGAGAATACTAAGGATTCGAGCCCTAAAATTTCTCAATTCTGACACTAGGTACTTATTAGATCTAATAGAATCATTTTTCTGTATCCAGACTAATACCAATCCAACCCATTTCATGAAAAAAATGTGACCCATTAACCAACCAACAAAACTACTTGTTACAAATAACATCTTGTTGTTGCATCGAAACATAGAAATGTTGACT